AACCAACCCGCAATGAATAGGGAGGGTATAGTAATGCTATGAATAATCCAGTATCGAATACTGGTAATAATATCAGCAAAAGAACGTTCTCCTGTGCTTCCAGACATGCCGAGCTCCACATATTCTTATACAGTCAAGGGGGATCGATTCCATAAAAGATCAGATCAGTAATTACAAATTTACTGAATTTAAATCTTTGTTACGATCGTCAATTTCGTACCAAGGGTCTCTTTCGAGTATACCGAATCAGTATAGCTATCCTTATTCTAAAACAGCAACGAAATTTCACAATCAGTGACGAGATCACGTACTACAAAATCAATTTTATTTTTTTCCTAGTTGTTTGTTTCGATGTACTGAATCGAAAATTCCTCAAAGTTTAAGACTATAATATAAGATGAGGTTTCTTTTTTTTTTACATTCATTATTAGCTTCGGACTAGAAGCTGAGGATCAATTAAAATGTGAAGAGGATTTTTTGATTTCTAATAATATAATTCATGAAGCAAAGAAGAATATTTCTAGAATTCAAGATGTTCTCCCACCAAAGCAAAATTCAGTCGACAACTTCATCATTTTTCAGTTTATGCCAGTAGGTGTTCCAAAGGTCGTTTTTCAAATTCCTGGCGATGATGAAGATTCTTGGGTTGACTTATACCATCGACTTTTTCACGAAAGACTGCTTTTTTTAGGTGAAGAGGTTGAAAGTGAAATAGCAAATCAACTTGTTGGTCTAATGGTCTATCTAAGTTTAGTTGACAAGACCAGAGATTTGTATATGTTTATAAATTCTCCAGGCGGAGAGGTTCTATCTGGACTGGCAATTTATGATGCTATGCAATTTGTAGAAGCAGAAGTACAGACAGTAGGCGTAGGATTAGCCGCTTCAATGGGATCTCTTATTTTGCTAGGAGGAACAAAAACCAAACGTCTAGCATTCCCTCACGCTTGGCGCCAATGATTCTTATTTGTAGAAAAAAAAGAAGACTATGCCTACGCCAATATTAAGTAAAAAAAGCATGGCACTTTGAGTTCGATATGCAAAAATAATTTTTTTTCAAAACCATTAGATTTTATATCGAAAGAGTCGTATGAAAAAGGGGTATTTACGATTTTATCTGATCTATCGGAGCCTCTTTTAGTGTCACAATTTTTTTGACTTATTTGAAAAAAAGAAACTTTGGGATTGCTGAATAAAAAACTAGCAGAAATAAGATAGCAACGGAATCATCATAGTCTTAAAAAAAAGATTCTAAAAAAAGAAGGGTGGTTATTAGATTCTTTACTGATCTGGGTCTGATAGACTCGGTATATTTTTTTTGTATTTCTTCAATGAAAGGTAAAAAAATCAAAAATTTCAAGTATAGCCGTATGCTATATAAAAAATCAAAAAGATGCTTGCCTGTACGGCTTTCAATTCAAGTTCTTTTTTATATCCCTTCTTATTTGTTACATCAAGATTAATAGAAATAAACCTTATTATATTATACTCTCAGGGTAATGATCCATCAACCTGCTACTTCTTTTTTTGAGGAAAAAACGGGAGAATGTATGGTGGAAGCGAGTGAATTAATGATAATCCACCAAACTATGATAGAGATTTATTGCGAAAGAACAGGCAAACCTTCCTGGCAGATATCTAAAGACCTGCAAAGGGATTCTTTTATGTCAGCAGAAGAAGCCGTAGCCTACGGAATTGTGGATGCAGTAACAGAGTTGTTCTAAATCCAAAATTCGCATAAAATATTTTTTTCCTATTTGATCCTAATAAATACAGAATAAGAAGATGATTTCAAAACATTTATGTCCTCTTTATATTTATTAGGAAGATTTCTGTCCTTCCTATCTCTCAAAATCCTAAAAAAAACATTCCCATGATTTGCTCTTGTCTTTTTAATCGTCTTAACAACCGGATTTCATAGAGTCTAATAAATTCTAAATGATCGGGTTAGGATTAATCGAAACCAGCTCATTATGTATATGATTAACCATGCCAACTATAAAACAACTTATTAGAAACACAAGACAGCCAATCCGGACTATAACAAAATCTCCCGCTCTTCGGGGATGCCCTCAACGCCGAGGAACATGTACTAGGGTGTATGTGCGACTCGTTTAGATCATATACTAAAATTAAAAAATCTATTCTATTAATTTCTATTAATAAGAATTGTATAAAAATAATTTCATTGTGTATAAAATTTATGGTTTCTCAATAGGTGCAAACCAAATCACCTTAATTTGTAATTTAAGATAAAATATTCTTTCCCATTGGTAACAATTAGTTATTCATTAAGCGGGAAAAATCCTATTTGAAATAAATACAAATTATGCCCTAAATTTAGCAATAACGGACTAAGAGGGTCAACTACCCAGCTAATCTTCATACTTAAATACCGTTACTGTATAGCTAGGTTTTATTGTGAAAAACTTATTACTCGATATTTCATGGGTAGAGCTCAGAAGTGTGAACTGTACAAGTTCACAATAACATTGATTGAATCCAGATTCAATGAAGGAAGGGGCTCCGGTGTATAGAGAGGACCTCACCGTTTAACAAGTAATCATAGAAACGATGGAACCCACCATTTCTTTGTTTCTTTCTATTTTATTTACTATGCTTTTTTGATACCTAGTATCAATAGAACTTATTATTAAGACTTTAAGACTTATACTTAGAAAAAACGAAAAAAATAGTGGTTGGGAAGGTTATAGTAGCAAAAGCCATTGGAATTTTTATTTTATACATTGGAAGAATCCATGGTGTTAGTAATAGACTCGAAAGGAGAAAAAAAGAACTGAAAGAAAAAAATCCAAGTCTCTTTTATCCAATGAACAGAATTAAAAAAGGATCTAGCGCTCAAAAACGGAAGACAAAAACGGATTTTTTTACATCAAGATTTCGCGCAGCTCCTTCAAGCATTATTCGAATGATTTTGCAAAAGAGAAGAAAAGCCTTGCTTTCGTCTCAGCGGGATAGAGATAAGAAAAAAAGGGACTTTCGCAGTTTGTGGATCAGTCGAATAAATGCAATAATTGGCCAGAAGAAAGAAAAACTATACTATAGCTATAGTAATTTAATGTATAATCTGTACAAGAATCAATTGCTTGTTAATCGTAAAATAGTTGCACAAATAGCTATATTAAAGGGGAATTTTCTTTTTCTTATTGCCAACGATATCATTCTCATTCAAAAATAAAAATTCCCCGGAGACTAAACTCCGGGAAGGTGGTAGAATAAAATAGATTTGTATGAGAAAATAGAATTCATATGAATTATAAAAATAAATAATCAACCACGCTCAAAAAAAAAAAAACAAAAAAAAAATACTAATCCGCATAAACTTTTAGTTTAGATTCAATTAATTATTAATTGAAGTAACGTAACTCTATATAGATTTTTTTTAAGAAGTAGTAGTTCTAGTAATCGACTGGCTTTTTACATATTTTTTTTTTTAAGACCTGGAGTAGTAGTTCTTCTAGGAAACGACTTCCTTTTTTTATATTTTTTTTTTTTTACCTTCTTAAAAAAAGGTGACGAATTGACAAAAGGTAACAAAGATAAAAAACGAGCTTGTTTTATAGCACTCGTAAGAAATCGTTGTTGTTTTAAGGTCACTTTATTGGCACGTCTAGATAAAATTTTTCCTTGTAGAGTGACAAATTGTAAAAGTAAACTCAAGTTTTTATACTCAATTCGATCCCCAGATTGGATTCGGGGCAAACGCCTACGAATTGATTTCTTCGATTTAACAAAAAGTCGCTTAGATTTATCCATGGTTTGTTTCTTCCTATACCGAAAATCCCGTGATGTTATAAAAAAAGGATTTGTTTTAGTTCTCTTCTTATTTTTTTAATATCTTTGTTATATAAGGAAATATATGCTATATAATGATATATGTATATAATTTCTTGTTCATGTTATAGAATCTTCTTTATATAATATAGATAAGATAATTTATCTTTTATCTATATAATTAGAATTCATTTTTATGTTATTAAAAAAATTATTTCAATTAACCTCCTAAGGGTTACACACAAGTAATCCATTTTCTCTATTTCTTGATCTCTGCGTGAATCATATGTTTGCAACAAAAGGGACAGAATTTTCTCAATTCCAATCGACTAGGCGTATTATGTCGATTCTTTTGAGTAATATATCGCGAAATACCTCTAGATTCCTTATTAACACTCTTTTTATCACAACTTGTACATTCTAAAATAACAGTTATTCGGATATCTTTACCCTTAGCCATGAACCTCCTTTGGTTTTTTTTTATTCACTTAACTCTTGGATTTTAAGATTTGAAGGGAAGAAGAAAAAAGGAACGAAAAAAAGATAAGTTGAAAATTCAAAATCAAATTATGAAATATTTTGTTCCAATTAATTTTATATATTACAGTAATAATTAACTACTACAATGTTTTCGAAATCTATTTTGAATCACAGTATAGTCTTTCAGTTTGTATTGAAATATCTTGTATGCCCTACCCTAACAATTCCATTTCTTAATTTTTAATAGCAATGGAATTGAAGTATTAATTCAATTCCATTGAAACGAAACCTGGGAAAAATGCCAAATTTCACTGAGGCCAAATCCACCTTTCCTTTCTAAATTTACTCTCTTTTTTTTTTCGAACTTATTCTAGTATAATTATAAAAAACGAACGAAGAGGGATTGAATCACAGATATTTTATTGGATCTCTAATCTTCGTCACCCTTTCCCGTGCCAATAACTAGAATCAAAAAAAGGGGAATGTCAATGCATCCGGGAAGAAACGATTGATTTCTATCAAGAGACCTGCTAGAGCCGCGAACCATAAAGTACTTGCCACTGGTGCCACAGAGAGATATGTTTTTAGATCTCGCATTTCAAATCCTCCTTCGTTTTTTCTTGTAATTTGTAATACATAATAATACAGAATTACATATAGGAATATGATCCAATTTTTTTTTTATTAAGAAAACCACTTGGATTTATCGGGGGAAGTCCGAATCAAAATTGATTTGTACAACTTAGATCTTTTTTTATAGAGTACTCTGTTTATATTCTTATTTTCTTGATTCAAAGAATTCTATTATAAGAACTCTATTATTATATATTTTTTGAAATTATGAATTCTATTAAATTAAATATTAAAATAATATTTTAAATTATTCGATTTTTCATATATAAATTCTATTGTATATATAATTTTTATATTTTTTGTTCTTGTTATTATACTCTTTCTATCTTATTATTTATATATTCTATCTATTCTCTGTTTTGAATTAATAGAATATTTTATTCGATATCTTATTTATACGATCCATATAAGAAAGTAAAAAAACAAACAAAATGGCAGGATATCTTTTATCTATAATGGAAGGAAGAATGTGGAAAATAAGACAAAAATTTTTTACAATGACACTGGAAACTGATGTAAAGGGATGTAGCGCAGCTTGGTAGCGCGTTTGTTTTGGGTACAAAATGTCACAGGTTCAAATCCTGTCATCCCTATCCCTAACTATGAGTTATCATATCAGCAAACAAGAGATCAATTAGAAGCGATTCAAATTGGACATACAAACTCAATATGAATAGTTCTCCATATTGAGTTTGTATGCAGGCAAGATGTATTGCCATCACATCAAATTCTTTAGGAAAAGAAAGCGCTCTTAGTTCAGTTCGGTAGAACGCGGGTCTCCAAAACCCGATGTCGTAGGTTCAAATCCTACAGAGCGTGATACCATTCATTCTTCTGAGATTGAGAATGAGACTAAAAGAATGGGATAAGAGTCTAAGTCTAATCAAAAGTTTTAATTTGATCTCCTGTGAATTAGGATTAAAATAAAAAAAAAGAGGAGGTCAATAAACAAAAGAGACACCACTAAATCAAATATCCAACTGATCGCCACGTCGGTATTGTAAATAGGCCGTTACAAATAATCCAGCCAAAGTAATAGGAATTAGACCTAACACGATTCCAAATAGAAAAACTTCAATCATTTTAGTTTGGTTGAAAGTAAAAAAGGTGGGGGTAATATCGCTCCTTAAATATGAATTTCTATTGACGATGAATCTCAATCACCAAGAATTGGAAATTGGATAATAAACTATAGAATATAAAAAAGATTCTAAAATTGCCAATTCTGCAAATCAAATAAGTCGTATCTTATTCAGACTAATAAAAATACCAGCGGTTATTGTTAAAACTGCTAGTAGAAAACCAAAATAACTGGTTATAGTGGACATAAGGAAACTAGATGAAATATATTCTTTTTATACATAGTTTGGTTTGATAAAGCACTTTCCTAAGTTTGCATTTTTTGTGATATAAAAATTCGAAAATAACCAAAAAAGACCACTTAAAAGATACAAAACGAATTGATTCTTGAATTAATTATTACGGACGAACCAAAAGAAAAATAGAGTTACATAGGTCAGAAATCAATTCATCATCTGTGACATCTACCCAACCTGTGATTCCAAATCAACAGATTTATTGATCAACTCATGACATGAGTTGAGTAAACTGGAAAATCGTTTTATTTTTTTTATATAATAGAAAGTTCTATCTTTGTAATTAAACCAAGCCAGATCCTTAGACTTTTTGTGTCTAATACAAGAACAACAAATCTTCATTTTGAAGAAAAAAGGATTCGTTGTTCTTGTATTAGTATCCGGTGTCTGCATTCACTGATATAAACGCGCATTTAAAAAAAAGTAAACCCCCCCACCACCATTGCGTATTGTTACTTATCGGATATAGAATAGATCTGCTTCTTTTTGTTCCTATGAATAGAATGTTCCTTTGTTTCTAAAAAACTAGAACAAATAGAAATTCTTTAAATCCGAGATAATTTACTAAAAGGGGATGGTCCATAGCATCGTTTTTTACAGTGCAAGAAAGTTACATAGTGTTTATTTTGTGTTGATATTATAAGGGGTATTTTCATGGGTTTGCCTTGGTATCGTGTTCATACCGTTGTCTTAAATGATCCCGGCCGTTTACTTTCTGTCCATATAATGCATACAGCTCTGGTTGCTGGTTGGGCCGGTTCGATGGCTCTCTATGAATTAGCAGTTTTTGATCCCTCTGACCCGGTTCTCGACCCAATGTGGAGACAGGGTATGTTCGTTATACCCTTCATGACTCGTTTAGGAATAACCAATTCGTGGGGTGGTTGGAATATCACAGGAGGCACTATAACGAATCCGGGTATTTGGAGTTACGAAGGTGTGGCCGCGGCACATATTGTGTTTTCGGGCTTGTGCTTTTTGGCGGCGATTTGGCATTGGGTCTATTGGGATCTAGAAATATTTTGTGATGAACGTACTGGAAAACCTTCTTTGGATTTACCAAAAATATTTGGAATTCATTTATTTCTTGCAGGGGTGGCGTGTTTTGGTTTTGGCGCCTTTCATGTAACAGGATTATTTGGTCCTGGAATATGGGTATCTGATCCTTATGGACTAACAGGAAGGGTACAATCCGTAAATCCCGCATGGGGTGTGGATGGTTTTGATCCTTTTGTTACGGGGGGAATAGCCTCTCATCATATTGCAGCAGGGACATTAGGCATATTAGCGGGTCTTTTCCATCTTAGTGTGCGTCCACCTCAACGTTTATACAAAGGATTGCGTATGGGAAATATTGAAACCGTTCTTTCCAGTAGTATCGCTGCTGTCTTTTTTGCAGCTTTTGTTGTTGCTGGAACTATGTGGTATGGTTCAGCAACAACCCCGATTGAATTATTTGGTCCTACTCGTTATCAATGGGATCAGGGATACTTCCAGCAAGAAATCTATCGAAGAGTTGGTGCTGGGCTAGTCGAAAATCAAAGTTTATCAGACGCTTGGTCTAAAATTCCTGAAAAATTAGCTTTTTATGATTACATCGGTAATAATCCGGCAAAAGGGGGTTTGTTTAGAGCGGGCTCAATGGACAATGGAGATGGAATAGCGGTTGGTTGGTTAGGGCATCCTATTTTTAGAGACAAAGAGGGGCGTGAACTTTTTGTACGTCGTATGCCTACTTTTTTTGAAACATTTCCGGTTGTTTTGGTAGACGGAGACGGAATTGTTAGAGCGGATGTTCCTTTTCGAAGGGCGGAATCAAAGTATAGTGTCGAACAAGTTGGTGTAATTGTTGAATTCTATGGTGGCGAACTCAATGGAGTCAGTTATAGTGATCCTGCTACTGTGAAAAAATATGCTCGACGTGCTCAATTGGGTGAAATTTTTGAATTAGATCGTGCTACTTTAAAATCGGATGGTGTTTTTCGTAGCAGTCCAAGGGGTTGGTTTACTTTTGGACATGCTTCGTTTGCTCTGCTCTTCTTTTTCGGCCACATTTGGCATGGTGCTAGAACCCTGTTCAGAGATGTTTTTGCTGGTATTGATCCAGATTTGGATGCGCAAGTAGAATTTGGAGCATTCCAAAAACTTGGAGATCCTACTACAAAAAAACAGGGAGTCTGATAGAAATAGGTTTGTTGCTTTTCGATTCGACTTTTTTTGTTGTTATTTGAATTTGATATAGGGAACTAGAGAAATCTTGATTTCAATCATTCTTTACTCTTGTTCTTTTTTTCTTTATCCAGGAGATCATCCCCCCAAAAACAGGTATGAAAGCTATAATTGTAAACCACAATCAAATCTATGGAAGCATTGGTTTATACATTCCTCTTAGTCTCGACTTTAGGAATTATTTTTTTCGCTATTTTTTTTAGAGAACCCCCTAAAGTTCCAACTAAAAACACGAAATGATTTTTAATTATCTCAATTGAAGTAATGAGCCTCCAATATTACGATATTGGGGGATCATTACTTCAACTAGTCCCCATGTTCTTCAAACGGATCTCTTAGTTGTTGAGAGGGTTGCCCAAAAGCAGTATATAAGGCATACCCAGTAAAACTGACAATTAAACCGGATATAGAGATGGCAATTAGGGTTGCTGTTTCCATGATTATATAATATCAAGACTACAATGGATCTATAAGGTAAGATCCTTTATCTACAGCGGAATGGTATACAAAGTCAACAGATCTCAATAAAAAAAATAGGATTGATGGCTACACAAACCGTTGAGGGTAGTTCTAGATCTGGTCCAAGACGAACTGTTGTAGGAGATTTATTGAAACCATTGAATTCAGAATATGGTAAAGTAGCTCCGGGGTGGGGAACTACCCCTTTGATGGGGATTGCAATGGCCCTATTTGCGGTATTTCTCTCTATTATTTTAGAGATTTATAATTCGTCCCTTTTACTGGACCAAATTTCTATGAATTAGAGAATTAGATTCACAAGAACCAACTAACTAGCTTTTCAGTAAAAAAGTAAAGTTTAGCATTTAGATCGTTAAGTTTTAGCTAATTCCATTTAGATTTGGTAGTTCGACCGCGAAACTTCTTTGTTTCTGTATTTTCGGAATATGAGTGTGTGACTTGTTATAATGGATCCTATTGATAGTACAGAACATAAAATGGATACGTCATCTTATCTTCTTTTCTTGATCCCGTCAGATATTTATTATAGTATCTGGAGCACGGAATATAGAAAACAAATAGATTCTAAAGTGTTAGAACTATGATTCATACTCAATATTTTTATTTAGACCTCGCAACCGGACAAAAAAAAGAAAAGAGTTATAAGAATTCATTTAGAAAAATAAATGGAATTTTATTCTTTAAAACTGCCGCCGCTTATGCTTATCATTTCTTTCTTTTTATTTTTTTTTCATTCTATCTATTCATTGAATAAATGATGATCCAGCAGTTCTTACTCAGGGAATTTTTGGACTTCAATTAAAGATTTTTTGGGAAAATCATCGTGGTTCTGGTATGAATCTCAGGTTTTTAATTTGATTCTATAGGTTCTTAACAAGAAAATTATTATCAATAAGAAAAAAAAACAGTCGTCAAATCTTATTACATACACAATACAAAAAAAATGAAGTAAATAATAGAATATTCAAGAGGCCGGTAAGGATGAAGAGAAAAGAAGAGTGAGCCGA